ATCCTTTTTGCTGTGATGTTCATGAATGGTTCAGAATATTACAAAGATTTTCATCTTTGGACGGTTGGGGATGGAGTTACTTCAATGGTTTGTACAAGTCTTTTTATTTCACTAATTACTACTATTCCAGATACGTCCTGGTATGGGATCATTTGGACTACAAAATCAAATCAGATTCTAGAACAAGATTTGATAAGTAATAGTCAACAAATTGGAATTCATTTAGCAGCAGATTTTTTTCTTCCATTTGAACTCATTTCAATAATTCTTTTAGTCGCTTTAATAGGTGCTATTGCTATAGCTCGTCAATAAGAAATCTTTAAAATGAGTAATTCAAATAGAATCAACGCAAAAGGAATGTTAGAATTCGTTAATGTGAATTTCTGGCTAAAAAAATAGAATAAAAAGACTTTAATTTTATATTGATCTCTTACCAACCTGTTCCATTATTCCATATTTGTTAGAATCGAATCGATTGAATTCTTGTTCAGATTAAAAATGAATAAAAAAGGAGTTGGTTAATGATGCTCGAGCATATACTTGTTTTGAGTGCCTATTTATTTTCCATTGGTATCTATGGATTAATCACAAGTCGAAATATGGTTAGAGCCCTTATGTGTCTTGAACTTATATTAAATTCAGTTAATATAAATTTTGTAACATTTTCTGATATTTTTGATAATCGTCAATTAAGAGGAGATATTTTTTCAATTTTTGTTATAACTATTGCAGCCGCTGAAGCAGCTATTGGATCGGCTATTGTTTCATCAATTTATCGTAACAGAAAATCCACTCGTATTAACCAATCCAATTTGTTGAATAAATAGTATTAATCATATAAATGCTAATTTTGAATATTAATAATTCAAATTAGTGGGTTTGATATGTCTATAGTAGGGTATAATCGTAGTTGCAAAAACATAAGAAATCCAAGTATTTTGGCTCTCCCTCATAAATCAATTCGTAAGTAAATTGATTCTTATCACTCATTGATTCGTCTGGTATCTAACTATAGGATTCATTTATAAGTTAGTTTACTAAACCGAAAATTTATGGCGTTCAAAAACGTATAGATCAAATGTCACATTCAGTAAAGATTTATGACACATGTATAGGATGTACTCAATGTGTCCGGGCGTGCCCCACGGATGTATTAGAAATGATACCCTGGGATGGATGTAAAGCTAAACAAATTGCCTCTGCTCCAAGGACTGAGGACTGTGTTGGTTGTAAGAGATGTGAATCCGCCTGTCCAACGGATTTTTTGAGCGTTCGGGTTTATTTATGGCATGAAACAACTCGCAGTATGGGTCTAGCTTATTGATATATTCCATAAAACTCTACTTGAATCCATTTTCTTTGTTTGTTTATCGAAAAAATCCGTGCTCAAAATCAAATTAAATTGAGCACGGATTTTTCTGGTCCAAGTGTATCTTGTCTTTACCACGAACCATTTTCCTTGCTTAACAATAATTGTAGTTTTACCAATATTTGTGGGTTGCTTCATTTTTTTTCTTCCCCACAGGGGAAATAGAGTAATAAGGTGGTATACTATATGTATGTGTACCTTAGAACTTCTTCTAACGACTTATGCATTCTGCTATCATTTTCAATCGGATGATCCATTAATCCAACTAATGGAGGATTATAAATGGATCCATTTTTTAGATTTCCATTGGAGATTAGGAATAGACGGACTCTCTATAGGACCCATTTTACTGACGGGATTCATCACGACTTTAGCTACTTTAGCGGCTTGGCCGGTTACTCGAGATTCTCGATTATTTCATTTCCTGATGTTAGCAATGTACAGTGGTCAAATAGGATTATTTTCTTCTAGAGATCTTTTACTTTTTTTCCTCATGTGGGAGTTAGAATTAATTCCCGTTTATCTACTTGTATCGATGTGGGGAGGAAAAAAACGTCTGTACTCAGCTACAAAATTTATTTTGTACACGGCGGGGGGTTCTGTTTTTCTTTTAATGGGAGTTCTAGGTATCGGTTTATATGGTTCTACTGAACCAACATTAAATTTTGAAATATTAGCCAACCGGTCCTATCCTGTGAACTTAGAAATACTTTTTTATATTGGATTTTTTCTTGCTTTTGCTGTCAAATTGCCAATCATACCCCTACATATATGGTTACCCGATACCCATGGAGAAGCACATTATAGTACTTGTATGCTTCTAGCCGGAATCTTATTAAAAATGGGAGCGTATGGATTAGTTCGGATCAATATGGAATTATTTCCTCATGCTCATTCTATATTTTCTCCTTGGTTAATGGTAGTAGGCGCAATGCAAATAATCTATGCAGCTTCAACATCTCTCGGTCAACGCAATTTAAAAAAAAGAATAGCCTACTCCTCTGTATCTCATATGGGTTTCATAATTATAGGAATTGGTTCTATCACAGATATGGGACTGAACGGAGCCCTTTTACAAATAATCTCTCATGGATTTATTGGCGCGGCGCTTTTTTTCTTGGCGGGAACAACTTATGATAGAATACGTCTTGTTTATCTTGACGAAATGGGTGGAATAGGTATTCCAATGCCAAAAATATTCACGATGTTCAGTAGCTTTTCGATGGCGTCCCTTGCATTACCTGGACTGAGTGGTTTTGTTGCCGAATTAATAGTTTTTTTTGGACTAATTACTAGTCCAAAATATCTTTTAATGACAAAACTCCCAATTACTTTTGTAATGGCAATTGGAATGATATTAACTCCTATTTATTTATTATCTATGTTACGACAGATGTTTTATGGATACAAGATATTGAATGGTTCAGACTCTTATTTTTTGGATTCTGGGCCGCGAGAGTTATTTCTTTCGGTTTCTATTTTTTTACCTGTACTCGGTATTGGTATGTACCCCGATTTCGTTCTTTCACTATCAGTTGAAAAGGTTGAAGTTATTCTATCTAATTATTTTTTTAGATAATTTATAAATCTTATCATTTTCAAAAGCGTTCGTTGTAAAATGGTACAATGACAAAGAGCCCATCGAATCATAATAAAATATGATTCGACAGGCTCTCGCCAATTCACACAAAGTTTTTTTATCTGATATACCTTGTACACCCTTTTATTGCTATTTGCAAGAACCCCTTTTTTTTTGAATTCAATTAGATGTTAATGTAAATGAACCATAACTATGTAGTCCTATTCCTAATAGATTGACTCCAAAATAGCATATCCAAATTATAAGAAATCCAATAGACGCCACAATTGCTGAATTTGTACCCTTCAGTTTTATATTTGTTCGAGTATGTAAATAAATTGAAAATATTATCCAAGTAATAAAAGCCCAAGTTTCCTTTGGGTCCCAACTCCAATAGGATCCCCATGCTTCGTTAGCCCATACTGCTCCAGAAAGAATTCCTATGGTTAAAAAGATAAATCCTAGACTAATAACCCGATAGCCCCAATAATCCAATTTTTGGATCAATTGTGATCTATAATAATTCCTTGGGAAAAAAAAAGAAGTTTTTTGTAAAACATCCCTTTGTTCATTGATATATTGGAATTCACCAACGAAAAATGACTTATTTAAATTCAATAAATGATTACTCGTAGAAAAAATCTTTCTCTTTTTTCTAACAGTAATGACTAGAAGGGATACTGATAATAATGATCCACATAAAAGGGCCGCATAGCCTAATATCATCATACTTACGTGCATTATTAGCCACTCGGATTGAAGAGCGGGTACTAATATTGTTGATTCGTGTATTTCAGTTAAAAGCCCTGAAGTAGCAAAGCCCTGGGAAAAAATAGCACTCGGGCCAATTATTGTGCTTAGAATATTTTGGTTTTTTTTGAAATATGAAACTATATAAATAAAGGAAAAACTCCATGAAAGAAAGATTAACGATTCATATAAATCACTTAGTGGAAAATGTCCCGAATAAATCCAACGCGAAATTAATAATCCTGTTATACAGAAAAAAGCCATTATCATGCCCGTTTTGGATGAATCATCTAGTTTTACGATTTCATCGACTAAAAAGGTTATCAAATGAATTGTAATTATAATCGAAACGATCGAAAAAGAAATATGAGTTAATATATGCTCTAAGGTTGAAAATATCATAAAATAAAGAGTTCCTAAATTATAAAATCGAAATTAGCAATTGAATTTATTATAGGATCCATTTTTTTTAAGAAATGATATGCCGCCACTCGGACTCGAACCGAGATGCTCTAGCACTGCTTCCTAAGAGCAGCGTGTCTACCGATTTCACCATAGCGGCCTGTCTTGACCTGATAATAACCTATTAATAAATAATCGTCTATATTTACGAATAAAACCGAGTGCAATATTTTTTAGGAAAGATTCAAATTGATGAATAAAAATTTGTTCAAATAGGTATTTGAAGGTTCATCAGTTTCGTTTAAGATTTTTGTTTTATTTTGTATTTTATACTCTTCTCGACTCAACTCTTGTAAATCCTACTATGAATTAAGGAATAGAACCCTCCCTCCCCAAAAAACATTTTTTTTAATTAACTATTTTTTTTTGATTTAATTTATTTGATTTCAAAAAGTGAAACCAAAAAAGCCATTTTATTGATGAACAAAAAAAAAAGAACCTATTTTAGATCATTCAAAATGGACACATATTTATCCAAAATCTTTTCGTTTTTGTGTGGATTGATAGCGAGATGTATGGGGGCTATATAAGAATTTCTATAAAATCAAAAAGTAAGGAAGTTGTATAAAGTTGTATGTATAAAAAAGAAAATCTTATATTACCAATAAGTTAATGGGGAAAATAAGGCTCCCAACTTGAAAATGAGAAAATATACTAAAAACGAAAAGAATACTTTTTGAGTTGGGTAAGGTAAGCAGAAGAATTCTTATCCTCCGGATTCTATAAGAGCGTAACGAATTCCATTCCCCGTTGAAGGAAATGGAATTCGGGAATTTTATTTTTGAAATGAAATAACTCCATTTTGGAGTCAGACCGGTTTAGATTATTCCAACGTGTTATGTTTTATTACTCAGTTTATTTGTTTGTCGCACAAAAAAACTTTTCGAATTCCCAGTAGAAAGAGATTTACCTAAGGAAAATGCTTTTAACGCTGCCCGATACCCCTTCTTTTTCCAAAAATTTTTACGAATACGCTTTTTTGATGCAGAAGTACGTTTTTTTGGAACTGCCATTTAAATAAAAATTAAGAGATTACTCATTGGTATAGCTGGATGTGAAAGACATCTATTGTTCAAAAAAATATGAGCTTTTCTGATTCACTATGGATTTCTATTCTATTCTTTTCTATTTTTCGAAAAATRGAAAAAAATAATATTTTTAATAACTTGTCAAATCTGGGACAAATATGCCCAGTTTGACTTGAATTTTCAAATTTGAAGGAGATTGGTAATTAATCTATTTCTTGCATATGATTTGACCAATTGTAACTTCTTGATTTGAATATTTGAAGTATTTAGCAGAAATTCAGAACGAATAAGTAAGAAGAAATCCAAATTCAAAAATTTTATTTAAGTTAGTACATATCTTCATTTTTTTATTGACTCCTTTCAAAAGAGGTAAGGTCCGGTGAATTGGAAACCGTTAATATTAATTAAAAAACTTTTTTTATGGAACAGACATATCAATATGCGTGTATTTTACCTTTCGTCCCACTTCTAGTTCCTATATTAATAGGGGTGGGACTTGTTCTTTTTCCGACAGCAACAAAAAATCTTCATCGTATGTGGGCTTTTCCAAGTATTTTATTGTTAAGTATAGTCATGATTTTTTCAACGAATCTGTCTATTCAGCAAATAAATAGCAGTTATATCTATCAATATGTATGGTCTTGGACCCTCGATAATGATTTTTCTTTAGAATTTGGCTGCTTGATTGATCCACTTACTTCTATTATGTTGATGTTAATCACTACTGTTGGGATTATGGTTCTTATTTATAGTGATAATTATATGGCTCACGATCAAGGATACTTGAGATTTTTTGCTTATATGAGTTTTTTCAGTACTTCCATGTTGGGATTAGTTACTAGTTCTAATTTGATACAAATTTATATTTTTTGGGAATTGGTTGGAATGTGTTCCTATCTATTAATAGGATTTTGGTTCACACGACCTCCTGCGGCAAATGCTTGTCAAAAAGCGTTTGTGACTAATCGTGTAGGGGATTTTGGTTTATTATTAGGAATTTTAGGTTTTTATTGGATAACCGGTAGTTTTGAATTTAGAGATGTATTTGAAATACTCAATAATTTGATTTCTAATAATGAAGTCAATTTTCCATTTGTTCTTTTGTGTGCTGTTCTATTATTTGCTGGCGCAGTTGCTAAATCTGCACAATTTCCCCTTCATGTGTGGTTACCTGATGCTATGGAGGGACCCACTCCTATTTCGGCTCTTATACATGCTGCTACTATGGTAGCGGCGGGGATTTTTCTTGTAGCTCGCCTTCTTCCTCTTTTCATAGTTATACCTTATATAATGAATTTAATTGCCTTGATGGGCATAATTACACTATTATTAGGAGCTACTTTAGCTCTTGCTCAAAAAGACATTAAGAGGGGTTTAGCTTATTCGACAATGTCTCAATTGGGTTATATGATGTTCGCTCTAGGAATGGGGTCTTATCGAAGTGCTTTATTTCATTTAATTACTCATGCTTATTCCAAAGCATTATTATTTTTGGGGTCCGGATCCGTTATTCATTCAATGGAAACTCTTGTTGGTTATTCTCCGGATAAAAGTCAGAATATGGTTCTTATGGGTGGTTTAACAAAACATGTACCGATTACCAAAACCTCTTTTTTATTAGGTACACTTTCGCTTTGTGGTATTCCGCCGCTTGCTTGTTTTTGGTCAAAAGATGAAATTCTTAATGATAGTTGGTTGTATTCGCCGATTTTCGCAATAATAGCTTTGGCCACGGCAGGATTAACGGCATTTTATATGTTTCGCATTTATTTACTTACTTTTGAGGGGCATTTAAACATTCATTTCCAAAATTATAGTGGCAACCAAAATACCTATTTCTATTCCCTATCCATATGGGGTAAAGGGTATTCCAAAAGAATTAACCAAAACTCGAGTTTATTAAAAAATGAAAGTTCCTCTTTTTTTTCGAAAAAGACATATCGAAGTAATGAGAATGCAATAAAAAAAAAGAGGGGGGGGGGGCTACCTTTTATTAATATTCTCGATTTTGATAATCAAAAGTCCTTTTCCTATCCTTATGAATCCGCCAATACGATGTTATTTTCTTTACTTCTATTAGTTCTATTTACTTTATTTGTTGGATCCCTAGGAATTCCTTTTAATCAAAAAGGAAGAGATTTGGATCTATTATCCAAATGGTTAGCTCCGTCTATTAACCTTTTACATCAAAAGTCAAAGGATTCGGCAAGTTGGTATGAATTTTTCAAAGATGCCCTTTTTTCAGTTAGTATAGCTTATTTCGGAATATTTCTAGCATCCTTTTTATATAAACCCATTTATTCCTCTTTCAA